ATTTTCTAGTCCATAATGTATTTCATCAATCTAAGTGGAATAAGCAAAGTGAATTCCTTATTGGTTAGTCAAATTCCTTTTCTAAATGAAAACCACAGGGTTGAGGGACATGTCCGGATTTGATAAAATCAATAAAGTAAGGTTTTGTCGTTCTAGACCATCGGATTCGCCATAAAGAATCATAAATAAATACGAATAAAAAAAAAAGGGGGGGGGGAAATCAAAAAAAACACATAGAGAAAAATTATACAAAGTTATATATAAGTTTCTACCCCCCCTTGGCATTTCTTTAATTGGATTTTTTCTTTAATTGAATTAAGTTTGATTAGACGGAAGTTCATTAAAAACTTCCGCTTTCTTTAAAAGATTCTGAACAGTTCCTGTGGGTTGAGCCCCTTTTTCAAGGAAATACAGAATAACGGGAACATTTAAATAAGTTTGATTCTTCATGGGATCATAAAACCCCACGTTTCGAAGATCTTTTCCTTCTCTTCGGGATCGAACATCAATTGCAACGATTCGATAGACGGCTCATTGGGATAGATATAGATGAACAATACCCCCCCTAGAACCGTATAGGAAGTTTTCTCCTCATACGGCTCGAGAAAAAATGATTTGATTCAAAGTTTTGTCTATATATACAATTCTAATAAATTCAATGACAAATGGGCCTATAAAATAAATTAGACTATGATTTCTGTTTTTTTTTTTACTTTTTTTTTTACTTCAAAAAAAACCATTCGTACTCATAACTCAAGTTGGTTAACTCTCAACTAGCTCAAAGGAAAAATCTTCAGTTAATGTCATTTATTGAGTGGTCTTTACCCCCTTTTGTTTGCCTCGTTAAAAATTCTCTTTAGTCTTATCTAGTTATTGAGACTATCGAGACAATTTAAATGGTCTTTCCTTGTTCTTCGATCCTTTCTTTTGATTTTAATCATTGGGTTTAGACATTACTTCGGTGCTTCTTAATCCTTTCAAAATGGCAGCAACGTACCCTTTTTTGATTTCTTTCTCTCAAAGAATCCTATGTACAGTTAATTCTCGCGTGATACACTTTCCATCGAAAAAGTTTGATCAATTACAACAAGTTTTTCTTTTTAATTTGATCCTTTTTATTTCTATATATGGAAGATACGTTTACGAAGTTGTTCCATTTGATCGGTCTTAACCCTAGATCCTTGCCCCCAAGAAATGAATTAATCCTTTTTACTCGAGCTCCATTGTGGACTATTTACAACCCAACAAAAAATGAAAGGTTCGAGTGTAACAGAATAAACAATGTCGAGTCAAGAGCACCCTCATTCCTAGATAAATGGAAAATGGTGGATGTAAAAATCCACAATGGATCGTGTCCTTCAAGTCGCACGTTGCTTTCTACCACATCGTTTCAAACGAAGTTTTACCATAACATTCCTCTCATTTGGGACCCATATGGAATTGATTCAATTAAAGAATCATGAATAGTCATTGGTTTAGTTGTACATAGACACAGTAATCTAGACTTTTCTATATATGATATGTGGAAGAATTTGAGGTGGAAGAATTTTTCTGAAAAAAAGTCTTAGCAAGACAGCATCTTTAACATTTAACATATACTTTAACATTTAACATATATAAATATAAATAATATATATAGATAATAGATATCGATAATAGACAGAAATAGAAAGATATCAACGAATAACTTTTTCAATCTGCATCTTCGAGCAACTCAATAGCATAGATTCAACAATTTCCTACTTTTTTTTTTGAATACCAAAAATTCGACTTAGAAAATCATTCAAAAAAGAATATTTCTAATTGATCTTGAACAAGTTTTGTATTTAGACATAATTATTGAATTATTTTATTCAAATAAAATTGTATATTGGATAATAAGCATCAGGTTTGAAAGAAAAGATAAGTATTTCTTTTTAAATTGACTCATCATTGATTTAAAATAGATCTAAGTAGATGAAAGAAAAGAACAAAGAAATCCAATTTTTTTTCATGAGATGGATAAAAAAATGATGTAAGTTAAGATTTGAATCTTTATTCTTTTCATCTGATTACGAAAATCAAAATAAAAAAAATAGGGAGTGGTTTTCCTATATATCAGATAGACTGAACAGTTGTCACTGTTATCGATATTCTAGAATATCGAATTGAAATCATTATAAGCTAAACATTTCCCGATTCTATATTATATGTATTTTGTTTGTATTTTGTTACACTTTTTTGTTACACTTTAACATAGAGTTGAGTAATATTGAAATAATTGACTCTTGTCATAAAGTCAATAAAAGTGATAGGATAAATAACTCCTGCCTTAATCGTTCCATAGATTTCCAATTTTTCATTAGAGCCAAGCACGAAATACCTAACTAAAATGAGATTTAACCAGAATCAATTGGTTCCATAAAAAAATCCAAAATTTCTCCATTATATGGAACTTGATGATTTGGTAAGGAGATTCGAAGAGACACAGATATTAAAATTAATACGGATTAACTCCTAT